TACGTTCACTAAAAAAAAATCCTTTTGTAGCCAATCATCTATTAAAAAAAATTGATAAGCTTAATAAAAAAGCAGAAAAAGAAATAATAGTAACTTGGTCCCGTGCATCTACCATTATACCCACAATGATCGGCCATACGATTGCTATTCATAATGGTAAGGAGCATTTGCCTATTTATATAACAGATCGTATGGTAGGTCACAAATTGGGAGAATTTGGACCTACTTTAAATTTCCGAGGACATGCAAAAAGTGATAATAAATCTCGTCGTTAATCTCATCTTAAAAAAATCTGGATAGATACTTATGATTCATTAGTAGGAGAGAAACCTTATGTCAAATTTTTTAAATAGGATACTAAACAGGAAAAAAACGGAAGACTACCCTCCTCTGCGTCCGCTAGGTAGCATACGGAAGAAAAAAACGGAAGTATACGCGTTAGGTCGACATATATGTATATCTGCAGACAAAGCAAGAAGAGTAATTGATCAAATTCGCGGACGTTCCTATGAGGAAACACTTATGATACTAGAACTCATGCCCTATAGAGCATGTTATCCAATTTTTAAATTGGTTTATTCTGCAGCAACAAATGCTGGTTCCATTCTGGGTTCCGACGAAGCCAATTTAATAATTAGTAAAGCTGAGGTTAACGAAGGTACTACCGCGAAGAAATTCAAACCTCGAGCTCGAGGACGTAGCTATGCGATAAAAAGAACTACCTGCCATATAACTATTGTAGTGAAAGATATATCTTTAGATGAATATGAATTTGTATCACTATATTCGTTAAAAAAACCTAGATGGAAAAAGACAACTATGGTATATCACAATATGTATAGTAGTGGGGTAGTATGGGACAAAAAATAAATCCACTTGGTTTCAGACTTGGTACAACCCAAAGTCATCATTCTCTTTGGTTTGCACAACCAAAAAATTATTCTGAGGGTCTACAAGAAGATCAAAAAATAAGAGATTTTATAAAAAATTATGTACAAAAAAATATGAGAATATCCTCTGGCGCCGAGGGAATTGCACGTATAGAGATTCAAAAAAGAATCGATTTGATCCAGGTCATAATCTTTATGGGATTCCCAAAGTTATTAATCGAAAGTAAACCGCAAGGAATCGAAGAATTACAGATGAATCTACAAAAAGAATTTCATTATGTGAACCGAAAACTTAACATTGCTATCACAAGAATTGCAAAACCTTATGGAAACCCTAATATTCTTGCGGAATTTATAGCCGGACAATTAAAGAATCGAGTTTCATTTCGAAAAGCAATGAAAAAGGCTATTGAATTAACTGAACAAGCAGATACAAAAGGAATTCAAGTACAAATTGCAGGTCGTATCGACGGAAAAGAAATTGCACGTGTCGAATGGATCAGAGAGGGTAGAGTTCCCCTACAAACTATTCGAGCTAAAATTGATTATTGTTGCTATACAGTTCGGACTATCTATGGGGTATTAGGCATCAAAATTTGGATTTTTATAGACAAGGAAGAAGAATAAGAAAACTTTAATTCTTTTTCTGGCCAATCAACGCAAGCAATTCGAATTCTTAATTCTATAGGGTTGAATAAAAATTCGATTGAACTTTTCATATAATTGCTATGCTTAGTGTGTGACTCGTTGGTTTTTTTTAGGGTTAGGATTAAAAAAAGACCAGCCCGGTAGTATGAAAACCAACTCATCACTTCGTATTATCTGGATCTAAAGAACCAGTCAAGATATGAGAAATCAATCATATCTTTGTAGCAACTGAATTTTTTTTGAATAAACTTGAATTCAAAATTGAAAGCAAAATACAGAAGAAAGGTGTGGATAAATGGAAGGATGAGAGAAAGAAAGAAAAAGAATATCAATGATATAGAATTCCAATATGTAAGGTCTATGAGTCATCTCATAAAAGACAGTGTAATAAAGCATCAATACTAATTGATTCATCCATAATGAAACATTAAATGAATCCTTCTTATAGTTATAGAAGAAAAAAATCAAGAGCTTCGAGCCAATAAAGACTAAGAAGGTTGACTCAAGAATAAATTAGATTATGAGCTCCGTTGTAGAATTCTGACCTAACCATTAAATACGAAGCGGTGGGAACGATGTAACCTGTGAATGCAAAAGATTTTATTGAACAAATGAATCTTACTGATTCACTAATCGGGATGGCGAAATGAACCGGAAATCAATGACTGAAATAGAGATTGCAAGAGTAAATATTCGCCCGCGAAAACTTTCTTTTTTTTTGGATAAAGGACAAAAGAAAATCAAGATTTATTAGCACATTAGAAACATTTTTTTTTTAGAAAAATGTTCTAATATCTACTAATATCTTATCTATTCAAATATCTATTCAAATTAATTGAAATTCAATTTTGAATCCTTTTAGTCGCGAGGAGCTGGATGAGAAGAAACTCTCACGTCCAGTTCTGTAGTAGAGATGGAATTCTGAAACAACCATCAACTATAACCCCAAAAGAACTAGATTCCGTAAACAACATAGAGGAAGAATGAAGGGAATATCTTATCGAGGTAATCATATTTGTTTCGGTAAATATGCTCTTCAGGCACTTGAACCTGCTTGGATCACATCTAGACAAATCGAAGCAGGTCGACGAGCAATGACACGAAATGCACGCCGTGGTGGAAAAATATGGGTCCGTATATTTCCAGACAAACCAGTTACAGTAAGACCTGCTGAAACACGTATGGGTTCGGGGAAAGGATCCCCTGAATATTGGGTAGCTGTTGTTAAACCGGGGCGAATACTATATGAAATGGGTGGAGTAACCGAAAATATAGCTAGAAGGGCTATTTTAATAGCAGCATCTAAAATGCCTATACGAACTCAATTTATTATTTCGGGATAAAAATGTAGAACCGACAGAGATGAATCTTAGGGATGAAACAAAAACGCAGGTTTCTTTTTTTGGACAAACAATATTTCTTTTATTTTCTTCATCCTTTGCATTGGAAGAATAAAAAAAAAATTTGATATGATTCAACCTCAGACCCATTTAAATGTAGCGGATAACAGCGGGGCTCGAGAATTGATGTGTATTCGAATCATAGGAGCTAGTAATCGTCGATATGCTCATATTGGTGACGTTATTGTTGCTGTGATTAAAGAAGCAGTACCAAATATGCCCCTAGAAAAATCAGAAGTAGTGAGAGCTGTAATTGTTCGTACCTGTAAAGAACTAAAACGTGACAGCGGTATGATAATACGGTATGATGACAATGCTGCAGTTGTGATTGATCAAGAAGGAAATCCAAAAGGAACTCGAATTTTTGGGGCAATCCCCCGTGAATTGAGACAATTGAATTTTACTAAAATAGTTTCATTAGCTCCCGAGGTATTATAAAATAAAATGAGATCGTGATATCTTTGGGGTATTTGAAAGAAATAGATTAAGAACTAGATTAATTCGTAGATTGTGTCTCACGCATATACCTTGCAAAATTCCTATTCATAAATCAATAAAAAAAAAAAAAAAAGAAAAACATGTTGATTATATCCAATTTTGAGACACCAATAATTTTAGTTCATCATGGGTAGAGACACTATTGCTGAGATAATAACCTCTATACGAAATGCTGATATGGATAGAAAAAGAGTTGTTCGCATAGCATCTACTAATATTACCGAAAATATTGTTAAAATACTTTTCCGAGAGGGTTTTATCGAAAACGTCAGAAAACATCGAGAAAAAAACAAATATTTTTTGGTTTTAACCCTTCGACATAGAAGGAATGGGAAAAGACCCTATAGAAATTTTTTAAATTTAAAACGGATCAGTAGACCCGGTTTACGAATCTATTCTAACTCTCAACGAATTCCTAGAATTTTAGGTGGGATGGGAATTGTAATTCTTTCTACTTCTCGGGGTATAATGACAGACCGGGAGGCTCGACTAGAACGAATCGGTGGAGAAATTTTGTGTTATATATGGTAATCCATTTAATATCCAAATGGGATCCGAAACCTCTTCCTATTTGTAAAAAAAAAAAGAAAGGGGGTGAGTTGTCTAATATCGTCTTTCCTCCATTAATTGATACTTCAGGGGGGCTTTACCTGAAATGAAAGAACAAAAATGGATTCATGAAGGTTTAATTACTGAATCGCTTCCCAATGGCATGTTCCGAGTTCGGTTAGATAATGAAGATCTGATTCTAGGTTACGTTTCAGGAAAGATCCGACGTAGTTTTATACGGATACTTCCAGGAGATAAAGTCAAAATTGAAGTAAGTCGTTATGATTCAACCAGAGGACGTATAATTTATCGACTCCGAAACAAGGATTCGAAAGATTAGGTCATTTTTATTCGATACGATTCGAGATGCAAAATTTCAAGAAACTTATTTTCTACCAAAAAAGAATTAAGATAAGGAATGACAAATATGAAAATAAGAGCTTCCGTTCGAAAAATTTGTGAAAAATGTCGACTAATCCGTAGGCGGGGGCGCATTATAGTAATTTGTTCCAACCCGAGACATAAACAAAGACAAGGATAATCAGACCCACTAAAGGGCTCAATGTACAAATAAGAAATCTGTTTTGACATAAAATGGATATATCCATATATTTCTGACTCATATTTATGAGATGATACAATATGGCAAAAGCTATACCGAGAACTGGTTCACGTAGGAATGTACGTATTGGTTCACGTAAGAGTGCACGTAGAATACCAAAGGGAGTTATTCATGTTCAAGCAAGTTTCAATAATACCATAGTCACAGTTACAGATGTGCGGGGGCGGGTGGTTTCCTGGTCCTCGGCCGGTACTTGTGGATTCAAGGGTACGAGAAGAGGGACACCCTTTGCCGCTCAAACTGCCGCAGCAAATGCTATTCGTACAGTAGTAGATCAAGGTATGCAACGAGCAGAAGTCATGATAAAAGGTCCCGGTCTCGGAAGAGACGCAGCATTACGAGCTATTCGTAGAAGTGGTATACTATTAACTTTCGTACGGGATGTAACCCCTA